GTCCCTGTAGCTTAGAAGAAAGCATGACACTGAAGATGTCAAGACGGCTGCCACACGCACCCAAGGACAAAAGACTTGGTCCTAACCTTACTGTTAGTTGTTGCTAGGTTTATACATGCGAGTATCCGCATTCCAGTGTAGATGCCCTGGACACCTTACATAGGCAGATAGGAGCGGGTATCAGGCTCACCACACCGTAGCCCAAGACGCCTTGCAATTGCCACGCCCCCACGGGTCCTCAGCAGTAGTTAATATTAAGCAATGAGTGCAAACTTGACTTAGCCATAGCAATATTAAGGGTCGGTCAATCCTGTGCCAGCCACCGCGGTCATACAGGAGACCCAAATTAACGTTACAACGGCGTAAAGGGTGGTAGCATGTTATCCAAGTAGCTAAGATTAAAAGGTAACTGAGCTGTCATAAGCCAAAGATACCCATAAGGCCACTACCTCAAAGAAAATCTTAGAACAACGATCAATTGAAATCCACGAAAGCCAGGGCCCAAACTGGGATTAGATACCCCACTATGCCTGGCCCTAAATCTTGATGCTTAATACAACCTAAGCATCCGCCCGAGAACTACGAGCACAAACGCTTAAAACTCTAAGGACCTGGCGGTGCCCCAAACCCACCTAGAGGAGCCTGTTCTGTAATCGATGATCCACGATATTACCTGACCATCTCTTGCCATATCAGCCTACATACCGCCGTCTCCAGTTCACCTACACTGAAAGTCCAACAGTGAGCGCAATAGCCTACCCCGCTAGTAAGACAGGTCAAGGTATAGCCTATGGGATGGAAGCAATGGGCTACATTTTCTAGACTAGAACACACGGCAAAGGGACTTGAAATTGTCCCTGGAAGGAGGATTTAGCAGTAAAGTGGGACAATCGAGCCCTCTTTAAGCCGGCCCTGGGACACGTACATACCGCCCGTCACCCTCCTCAAAGGCGCCCCCCCCCCCCCCATAACTAATAAGTGCTTCAGCCAAAGATGAGGTAAGTCGTAACAAGGTAAGTGTACCGGAAGGTGCACTTAGGACAATCAAGACGTAGCTTAATTAAAGCATTCAGCTTACACCTGAAAAATGTCTGCTAGCCTCAGATCGTCTTGATGCCAAACTCTAGCCCAACAGACATGACCTGGAATGACAAAGTCACTTACCACACCCAAATAAAGCATTTATCAGTCCCAGTATAGGCGATAGAAAAGACAACCACCGGAGCGATAGAGACTACGTACCGTAAGGGAAAGATGAAATAACAATGAAAGCCTAAGCTACAAAAAGCAAAGATCAACCCTTGTACCTTTTGCATCATGGTCTAGCAAGAAAAACCAAGCAAAATGAATTTTAGTTTGCCCTCCCGAAACCCAAGCGAGCTACTCACGAGCAGCTATTGTTGAGCGAACCCGTCTCTGTTGCAAAAGAGTGGGACGACTCGTTAGTAGAGGTGAAAAGCCAATCGAGCTGGGTGATAGCTGGTTGCCTGTGAAACGAATTTAAGTTCACTCTTAATTCTCCTCCAAGGAGACCAATAAACCCTAATGAAGCGAATTAAGGGATATTTAAAGGGGGTACAGCTCCTTTAAAAAAGAATACAATCTCTACAAGCGGATAAGTAACTTCCTCAAACCTACTTGTGGGCCCTCAAGCAGCCACCAACAAAGAGTGCGTTAAAGCTCAGTACCATAAAAATACACAAACCCTACGAATCCCTCCCCACTAACAGGCCAACCTATACCCAAATAGGAGAATTAATGCTAGAATGAGTAACCAGGGTCACTCCCTCTACGACGCAAGCTTACATCCATACATTATTAACAAAATCCTAATATACGACAAATCCAACAAGCACAGTATTAAGTATCTTGTTAACCCGACAGAGGAGCGTCCATTAAGAAAGATTAAAACCTGTAAAAGGAACTAGGCAAACCCAAGGCCCGACTGTTTACCAAAAACATAGCCTTCAGCAAACCCAGTACAAGTATTGAAGGTGATGCCTGCCCGGTGACCCGATGTTAAACGGCCGCGGTATCCTAACCGTGCAAAGGTAGCGCAATCAATTGTCCCATAAATCGAGACTAGTATGAATGGCTAAACGAGGTCTTAACTGTCTCTTACAGGCAATCGGTGAAATTGATCTCCCTGTGCAAAAGCAGGGATAAAACCATAAGACGAGAAGACCCTGTGGAACTTTAAAATCAGCAGCCACCCTAAACTACTTACACACCCATTGGGTTCACACCTCCCATAAACGCTGGCCTGCATTTTTCGGTTGGGGCGACCTTGGAGGAAAACAAATCCTCCAAAAATTAGACCAAACCTCTAGACTAAGAGCAACTTCTCAACGTGCTAATAGCAACCAGACCCAATACAATTGATCAATGGACCAAGCTACCCCAGGGATAACAGCGCAATCTCCTCCGAGAGTCCATATCGACGAGGAGGTTTACGACCTCGATGTTGGATCAGGACATCCTAGTGGTGCAGCCGCTACTAAGGGTTCGTTTGTTCAACGATTAACAGTCCTACGTGATCTGAGTTCAGACCGGAGTAATCCAGGTCGGTTTCTATCTATGATCAGCTCTTCCCAGTACGAAAGGATAGGAAAAGCAAGGCCAATACTACAAGCAAGCCTTCGCCTTAAGTAATGAAGCCAACTCAATTACAAAAGGCTATCACGTCCAACCACATCCTAGAAAAGGACACAAGCTAGCGTGGCAGAGCTCGGCAAATGCAAAAGGCTTAAGTCCTTTAAATCAGAGGTTCAAATCCTCTCCCTAGCTAACACCAACCAATGGCCAACCACCCACTTCTCACCAACCTCATTATAGCCCTATCCTACGCCCTCCCTATCCTAATCGCAGTGGCCTTCCTCACACTAGTAGAACGCAAAATCCTAAGCTACATACAAAGTCGGAAAGGCCCAAACATCGTGGGTCCATTCGGCTTACTACAACCCCTAGCCGACGGCGTAAAACTATTCATCAAAGAACCCATCCGCCCCTCAACCTCCTCTCCAATCCTCTTCATTGTAACTCCAATATTAGCTCTCCTCCTGGCAATCTCAATCTGAATTCCTCTTCCCCTTCCATTCTCCCTAGCAGACCTAAACCTAGGCCTATTATTCCTGTTAGCCATATCCAGCCTAGCAGTCTACTCCATCCTATGGTCAGGATGAGCCTCCAATTCAAAATATGCCCTAATCGGAGCACTACGAGCAGTAGCCCAAACGATCTCCTACGAAGTCACCCTAGCAATCATTCTACTATCCGTAGTACTCCTAACCGGAAGCTATACCCTTGGTACTCTGGCAACCGCCCAAGAACCCCTCTACCTAATTTTCACTTGCTGGCCCCTTGCCATAATATGATACATCTCCACACTTGCCGAAACCAACCGAGCTCCATTCGACCTGACAGAAGGTGAATCAGAACTGGTCTCAGGGTTCAACGTAGAATATGCAGCAGGCCCATTCGCCCTATTCTTTTTAGCAGAATATGCCAACATCATATTCATAAACACACTAACCGCTATCCTATTTTTCAACCCAAGTGCACTCAACCCACCTCAAGAACTATATCCCATAATCCTTGCCACAAAAGCCCTTCTCCTATCAGCAGGGTTCCTATGAATCCGCGCCTCATACCCTCGATTCCGATATGACCAGCTTATGCATCTACTATGAAAAAACTTCCTTCCCCTGACACTCGCTCTATGCTTATGACACATCAGCATGCCAATCTCCTACGCAGGTTTACCGCCCTACCTATAAACCTTAAGGAAATGTGCCTGAATCCTAAAGGGTCACTATGATAAAGTGAACATGGAGGTGCACCAACCCTCTCATTTCCTACGTATCTAGAAAAACAGGAATCGAACCTGCACTAAAGGGATCAAAACCCTCCATACTTCCCTTATATTATTTTCTACCCCAGCAAGGTAAGCTAAATAAGCTATCGGGCCCATACCCCGAAAATGATGGTTCAACTCCTTCCCTTGCTAAATGAACCCCCAAGCAAAACTAATCTTCACCACCAGCCTATTCATAGGAACCACTATTACAATCTCAAGCAACCACTGAATCCTAGCCTGAACTGGCCTCGAAATCAATACTCTAGCCATCCTACCACTAATCTCGAAATCACACCACCCCCGCGCCATCGAAGCCGCAACTAAATACTTCCTAGTACAAGCCACAGCTTCAACCCTAGTACTATTCTCAAGCATAACCAACGCCTGATACACTGGACAATGAGACATTACTCAACTATCACATCCCACCTCATGCCTGATTCTAACCTCAGCAATCGCAATAAAACTAGGCCTAGCCCCATTCCACTTCTGATTCCCAGAAGTCCTTCAAGGCTCCCCACTCACCACAGGACTCCTCCTATCTACTGCCATAAAATTTCCACCAATCACACTACTTTATATAACCTCCCAATCACTAAACCCACCCCTATTAACCACCATAGCTATCTTATCTGCAGCCCTGGGCGGATGAATAGGCCTAAATCAAACACAAACCCGAAAAATCCTAGCTTTCTCTTCCATCTCTCACCTAGGCTGAATAGCCATCATCATCCCATACTGCCCCAAACTCGCCCTACTAAACTTCTACCTATATACCCTAATAACCGCAGCAGTATTCCTAACCCTAAACTCAATAAAAGTCCTAAAACTGTCCACCCTAATAACCTCCTGATCAAAATCACCAACACTTAGTGCAATTCTACTACTAACACTACTATCCCTAGCAGGCCTACCCCCATTAACAGGATTCCTCCCAAAATGACTTATCATTCAAGAACTAACTAAACAAGAAATAGCCCCAACAGCAACAATCATTTCACTCCTCTCCTTACTAAGCCTGTTCTTCTACTTACGTCTAGCATACTGCTCAACAATTACACTACCCCCCCACACCACAAATCATATAAAACGATGACACACTAACAAACCTGTTAATCCCTCAATCGCCATCTTAACAACCCTATCCATCATACTCCTCCCCATCTCCCCCATCATCCTCACCATCATGTAAGAGAAACTTAGGATCACCTAAACCGAAGGCCTTCAAAGCCTTAAACAAGAGTTAAACCCTCTTAGTTTCTGCTAAGATTCGTAGGATACTACCCCACATCTTCTGAATGCAACTCAGATGCTTTAATTAAACTAGAACCTTCTCCAACTCACTAGGCAGATGGGCTTCGATCCCATGATAATGTAGTTAACAGCTACATGCCCAAACCACCTGGCCTCTGCCTACAAGACTCCGGCACAAAACTATTGTACATCGATGAGCTTGCAACTCACCATGAATTTCACTACAGAGCCGATAAGAAGAGGAATCAAACCTCTGTAAAAAGGACTACAGCCTAACGCTTATACACTCAGCCATCTTACCTGTGACATTCATTAACCGATGACTATTCTCAACCAACCACAAAGACATCGGCACCCTATACCTAATTTTCGGTGCATGAGCCGGAATAGTGGGTACCGCCCTAAGCCTCCTTATCCGAGCAGAACTAGGCCAACCAGGCACCCTCCTGGGAGACGACCAAGTATACAACGTAATCGTCACGGCCCATGCTTTCGTAATAATTTTTTTTATAGTCATACCAATTATGATTGGAGGATTCGGAAACTGACTAGTACCTCTAATAATTGGAGCACCCGACATAGCATTCCCACGAATAAATAATATGAGCTTTTGGCTCCTACCACCATCCTTTCTCCTACTCCTAGCTTCTTCTACAATCGAAGCAGGCGTAGGAACAGGATGAACCGTATACCCCCCCCTAGCCGGTAATCTAGCCCACGCTGGAGCCTCAGTTGACCTAGCCATCTTCTCCCTACACTTAGCAGGAATCTCCTCCATCCTAGGCGCAATCAACTTCATTACTACCGCAATTAACATAAAACCACCCGCCCTCTCCCAATATCAAACTCCCCTGTTCGTGTGATCTGTACTAATCACCGCAGTTCTACTCCTCCTCTCCCTACCTGTCCTTGCTGCGGGTATTACCATGCTACTAACTGACCGCAACCTAAATACCACCTTTTTCGACCCCGCAGGAGGGGGAGACCCAATCCTATATCAACACCTATTCTGGTTCTTCGGCCACCCCGAAGTGTATATTCTGATCCTACCAGGATTCGGAATTATTTCCCACGTCGTAGCCTACTACGCAGGGAAAAAAGAACCATTCGGCTACATAGGAATAGTCTGAGCTATACTATCCATCGGCTTCTTGGGGTTCATTGTATGAGCACACCACATATTTACAGTAGGAATGGACGTAGACACTCGAGCATACTTCACATCCGCCACTATAATCATTGCAATCCCAACTGGCATTAAAGTGTTCAGCTGATTAGCAACACTACACGGGGGCACAATCAAATGAGACCCCCCAATACTATGAGCCCTAGGCTTTATCTTCCTATTCACCATCGGAGGACTGACAGGAATTGTGTTAGCAAACTCTTCACTAGACATTGCCCTGCACGACACTTACTACGTAGTAGCCCACTTCCACTACGTACTCTCCATAGGGGCAGTATTCGCCATCCTAGCAGGATTTACACACTGATTCCCACTCTTCACCGGATTCACCCTCCACTCCACATGAGCTAAAACCCAATTCGGAGTAATATTCGTAGGGGTAAATCTCACCTTCTTCCCCCAACACTTCCTGGGCTTAGCAGGCATGCCTCGACGATACTCAGACTACCCAGACGCCTACACACTATGAAATGCCATCTCCTCAGTAGGTTCCCTAATCTCCATAACAGCCGTAATCATACTAGCATTTATCATCTGAGAGGCTTTCGCAGCCAAACGTAAAGTCCTCCAACCAGAACTAACAAGCACGAATATCGAGTGAATCCACGGCTGCCCACCTCCATTTCACACATTCGAAGAGCCTGCCTTCGTTCAAGTTCAAGAAAGGAAGGAATCGAACCCCCATATGTTGGTTTCAAGCCAACCGCATAAACCACTTATGCTTCTTTCTCATTAGAGACGTTAGTAAAATAATTACATAGCCTTGTCAAGGCTAAATTACAGGTGAAAATCCAGTACGCCTCAACACCCTAACATGGCCAACCACTCACAATTCGGCTTCCAAGACGCATCATCCCCTATCATAGAAGAACTAATACAATTCCACGACCACGCTCTAATAGTCGCTCTTGCTATTTGCAGCTTAGTCCTCTACCTCTTAACCCATATACTCACAGAAAAACTATCATCAAGCACAGTAAATGCCCAAGAAATCGAACTCGTCTGAACAATCCTGCCCGCCATAGTCCTAATCATGCTCGCCCTGCCGTCCCTACGAATCCTTTACATGATAGACGAAATCAACGAGCCTGACCTAACCCTAAAAGCCATCGGACATCAATGATACTGATCCTACGAATACACTGACATTAAGAACCTTACATTCGACTCCTACATAACACCCACAACAGACCTACCACTAGGGCACTTCCGCCTACTAGAAGTAGACCATCGTGTTGTTGTTCCAACAAACTCCACAGTCCGAGTCATTGTCACCGCCGACGATGTACTACATTCATGAGCTGTCCCAAGCCTAGGTGTTAAAACCGACGCAATCCCAGGACGCCTAAATCAAACATCATTCCTCACTCCACGACCTGGAGTTTATTACGGACAATGCTCAGAAATCTGTGGTGCCAACCATAGCTTCATACCAATTGTAGTTGAAGCCACCCCATTAGCCAGTTTCGAGAACTGATCCTCCATACTACCCTCCTAATCATTAAGAAGCTATGAAACAGCACTAGCCTTTTAAGCTAGAGACAGAGGACTAACTCCTCCTTAATGATATGCCACAACTAAACCCAAGCCCTTGATTTTTTATCATGATCACTTCATGACTCGCCCTCACACTAATCATTCAACCTAAACTACTCTCATTCCTATCCACAAACCCCCTACCCAACAAAACCCCAAAACCCACAAACACTACCCCTTGAACCTGACCATGAACCTAAGCTTCTTCGACCAATTCTCAAGCCCTTCCCTCCTAGGTATCCCCTTAATTCTCATCGCAATTACATTCCCCGCCCTACTACTCCCATCCCAAGGCAACCGATGACTAACCGACCGTCTATCCACCCTTCAACTATGACTCATCAATCTCATTACAAAACAACTAATAATCCCCCTAAACAAAAAAGGCCACAAATGAGCCCTAATCCTAACATCACTAATAATCTTCCTCCTACTAATCAACCTTCTAGGTCTCCTCCCATACACATTTACCCCAACCACCCAACTATCCATAAACCTAGCACTAGCCTTTCCCCTATGACTAGCCACACTACTAACAGGTTTACGAAACCAACCATCCCTCTCACTAGCTCACCTTTTACCAGAAGGCACCCCAACACTACTAATCCCCGCCCTAATCCTGATCGAAACAATCAGCCTTCTCATCCGTCCACTAGCACTGGGCGTACGACTAACAGCTAACCTCACAGCCGGCCATCTCCTAATCCAACTCATTTCAACTGCTACAGTAGCCCTACTCTCAACAATGCCAGCAATCTCTCTACTAACCTTTCCAATTCTCTTCCTCCTTACTATCCTAGAAGTAGCAGTGGCAATAATCCAAGCCTACGTATTCGTACTCTTATTAAGCCTCTACCTACAGGAAAACATCTAACCCACCTCAATGGCTCACCAAGCACACTCTTACCACATAGTAGACCCCAGCCCATGACCTATTTTCGGAGCAGCCGCCGCCCTTCTTACCACATCCGGCCTAACTATATGATTTCACTACAACTCCCCATACCTCCTAATCACAGGACTACTCTCCACTGCCTTAGTCATATTCCAATGATGACGCGACATTGTACGAGAGAGCACATTCCAAGGGCACCATACTCCCACGGTACAAAAAGGCCTACGATACGGCATGGTCCTATTTATCACATCCGAAGCCTTCTTCTTCCTAGGCTTCTTCTGAGCATTTTTCCATTCAAGCCTAGCCCCAACCCCACAACTAGGAGGACAATGACCTCCAGTAGGCATCAAACCACTAAACCCCATAGAAGTCCCACTATTAAACACAGCCATTCTCCTAGCTTCAGGTGTCACCGTCACATGAGCACATCACAGCATCACAGAAGCCAGTCGAAAACAGGCAATCCAAGCCCTCACCCTAACCGTCCTCCTAGGCTTCTATTTCACTGCCCTCCAGGCCATAGAATACTATGAAGCCCCCTTCTCCATTGCTGACGGAGTGTATGGTTCAACCTTCTTCGTAGCAACAGGATTCCATGGCCTCCACGTAATCATCGGCTCCACCTTCCTATTAGTATGCCTTCTACGCCTAATCAAATACCACTTCACACCAAACCACCACTTTGGCTTTGAAGCGGCAGCATGATACTGACACTTCGTAGACGTTGTATGATTATTCCTATACATCTCTATCTACTGATGAGGATCCTACTCTTCTAGTATATCTATTACAATCGACTTCCAATCCTTAGAATCTGGTTCAAATCCAGAGAAGAGTAATGAATATAATCACATTCATAATCACCCTCTCCCTAGCCCTAAGCATCACTCTCACCATCCTAAACTTCTGACTCTCCCAAATAAACCCAGACTCAGAAAAACTATCCCCATACGAATGCGGTTTCGACCCCCTAGGCTCTGCCCGACTCCCATTCTCCATCCGATTCTTCCTGGTAGCAATCCTATTCCTACTATTCGACCTAGAAATTGCCCTACTGCTACCTCTCCCATGAGCTACCCAACTGGAATCACCTACCACCACACTAATCTGAGCCTCCACCCTCATCTTTCTATTAACCATGGGACTAGTGTACGAGTGAGCCCAAGGAGGACTAGAATGGGCAGAATAAGAAAGTTAGTCTAACCAAGACAGTTGATTTCGACTCAACAGATTATAGCTCACACCCTATAACTTTCTTCATGACATACTTACACTTAAGTTTCTTCTCTGCATTCACCCTAAGCAGCTTAGGCCTAGCCTTCCACCGAACCCACCTGATCTCAGCCCTGCTATGTTTAGAGAGCATAATACTATCCATGTACGTAGCCCTAGCTATATGACCAATCCAAACTCAAACAACATCCTCCACCCTACTGCCCATTCTCATACTGACTTTCTCCGCCTGCGAAGCCGGCACAGGACTAGCTCTCCTAGTAGCTTCCACCCGAACCCACGGTTCCGACCACCTCCACAACTTCAACCTCCTACAATGCTAAAAATCATTATCCCAACCATCATGCTCCTCCCCCTCGCCCTCCTATCTCCTTCCAAACATCTATGAACTAACATTACCACGCACAGCCTACTAATCGCCACCATCAGCCTTCACTGATTCACTCCCACTTACTACCCCAACAAAAACATCTCCCCCTGAGCCTCAATCGACCAAATATCCTCCCCCTTACTGATCTTATCATGCTGACTCCTACCTCTAATAATCATAGCGAGCCAAAATCACCTAGAACAAGAACCACCCATCCGCAAACGAATCTTTGCCACAACAATCCTTACAGCCCAACCATTCATCCTGATCGCCTTCTCAGCCTCCGAACTAATACTCTTCTACATCGCATTCGAAGCCACCCTCATCCCAACCCTAATCCTAATTACACGATGGGGAAGCCAACCAGAACGACTTAGCGCTGGCATTTACCTCCTATTTTATACACTCGCCAGCTCACTACCTCTACTCATCATCATCCTCAACCTCCACAACCAAATCGGCACGCTCTACCTCCCAGCACTAAAACTCTCTCACCCCATAATAACCACTTCATGAACAGGACTAATTTCAAGCCTCGCCCTCCTTCTAGCCTTCATAGTCAAAGCTCCCCTCTACGGCCTCCACCTATGACTACCCAAAGCCCACGTAGAAGCCCCCATCGCAGGCTCCATACTACTAGCCGCCCTCCTCCTAAAACTAGGGGGATACGGCATTATACGAGTCACTATCCTAGTGAACCCTGCATTAAACAACATTCACTACCCCTTTATTACATTAGCCCTATGAGGAGCCTTAATAACTAGCGCCATTTGCCTACGACAAATCGACCTAAAATCTCTAATCGCCTACTCATCTGTCAGTCACATAGGCCTAGTCGTAGCCGCAACCATAATCCAAACCCAATGAGCCTTTTCAGGAGCTATAATTCTAATAATCTCCCACGGCCTAACCTCCTCAATACTATTCTGCCTAGCCAACACCAACTACGAACGAACCCACAGCCGCATCCTACTCCTGACCCGAGGACTCCAACCCCTCCTCCCACTCATGGCCATTTGGTGACTCCTAGCTAACCTAACAAACATAGCACTCCCTCCAACAACCAACCTCATAGCAGAACTAACCATCATAGTCGCCCTATTCAACTGATCCTCTATTACAATCATCCTAACCGGCATCGCCATCCTCCTAACTGCCTCCTACACCCTATATATACTCACAATGACACAGCGAGGAACACTCCCATCCCATATCACATCAATTCAAAACTCCTCGACACGAGAACATCTTCTCATGGCCCTGCACATAATCCCCATAGCCCTGCTCATCCTAAAACCCGAACTCATCTCCGCTACCCCTATATGTAGGTATAGTTTCAACCCAAACATTAGGCCGTGACCCTAAAAATAGAAGTTAAACTCTTCTTACCTGCCAAGGGGAGGTTCAACCAGCAGGAACTGCTAACTCTTGCATCTGAGCATAAAACCTCAGCCCCCTTACTTTCAAAGGATAACAGTAATCCAATGGTCTTAGGAACCACTCATCTTGGTGCAAATCCAAGTGAAAGTTAATGGACCTATCACTAACCCTAAACACACTAATATTACTTACCCTAGCCACCCTCTCCACCCCCATTATCTTCCCTATACTATCCGACAAACTCAAAAACTCTCCCCTCACCATCATAACCACAGTTAAAACCTCCTTCCTAATCAGCTTAATCCCCATGACTATTCACATACACTCAGGAATGGAAAGCCTAATCTCTGTCTGAGAATGAAAATTCATTATAAACTTTAAAATCCCCATTAGCCTAAAACTTGACTTCTACTCCCTCACCTTCTTTCCAATTGCCCTATTTGTGTCCTGATCTATCCTACAATTTGCAACATGATACATAGCATCAGACCCGCACATCACAAAATTCTTCACCTACCTCCTCCTCTTCCTAATCACCATACTCATCCTAATTGTCGCCAACAACCTATTCGTACTTTTCATCGGCTGAGAAGGAGTAGGTATTATATCCTTCCTACTCATCAGCTGATGGCACGGGCGGGCGGAAGCAAACACTGCCGCCCTCCAAGCCGTACTCTACAACCGAGTTGGAGACGTAGGCCTCATCCTTTGCATAGCATGACTAGCTTCCACAATAAACACCTGAGAAATCCACCAATTATCCTCCCCCCATCAAACCCCCACACTCCCCCTTCTAGGCCTCATCCTAGCCGCAACAGGAAAATCCGCCCAATTCGGCCTTCACCCATGACTACCAGCCGCCATAGAAGGCCCAACCCCAGTATCCGCCCTACTACACTCAAGCACAATAGTGGTTGCAGGAATCTTCCTACTCATCCGAACCCACCCCTTATTTAACAACAACCCAACCGCCCTCACCCTCTGCCTCTGCCTAGGAGCCCTCTCCACATTATTCGCAGCCACATGCGCCCTAACCCAAAACGACATCAAAAAAATCATCGCCTTCTCAACCTCAAGCCAACTAGGCCTAATAATAGTCACAATCGGATTAAACCAACCCCAATTAGCCTTCCTCCACATCTCCACCCACGCATTCTTCAAAGCCATGCTCTTTCTATGTTCCGGCTCAATCATCCACAACCTCAACGGAGAACAAGACATTCGAAAAATAGGAGGCCTCCAAAAAATACTACCAACAACCACCTCCTGCCTCACCATCGGCAATCTAGCCCTGATAGGAACCCCATTCCTAGCAGGATTCTACTCAAAAGATCAGATCATTGAAAGCCTCAATACATCCTACCTAAACGCCTGAGCCCTCCTCCTAACCCTACTAGCCACATCATTCACTGCAGTCTACACGATACGAATAACAGTACTAGTCCAATCAGGCTTCGTACGCACTCCCCCCCTCACTCCAATAAACGAAAACAATCCAGCTGTAATTTTACCCATCACCCGACTTGCACTAGGCAGCATTATAGCTGGATTCTTCATTACCTCTTTCATCACCCCTACAAAAACCCCCCCATTAACCATACCTATGTCAATCAAACTAACAGCAATCATAGTAACAGCCCTGGGAATCATCCTAGCCCTAGAAATATCAAAAATAACCCAAACCCTAATCCTAAAAAAACAATCCACTATATCAAATTTCTCCACCTCCCTAGGCTACTTCAACCCCCTAACACATCGACTCTACCCTTCCAACCTATTAACCGGAGGCCAAAAATTCGCCTCCCACCTAATCGACCTCTCCTGATACAAACTCCTAGGGCCAGAAGGACTAGCCAATCTACAAATAACAGCGTCCAAAACTGCAACCTCCCTCCACTCAGGATTAATCAAAGCCTACCTAAGCTCCTTCGCCTTATCCATCCTCATCATCCTCATATCAACCCACAGAACCTCACCCTAATGGCACTCAATCTTCGTAAAACCCACCCACTAATAAAAGTAGTCAACGACGCCCTAATCGACCTTCCTACCCCATCAAACATCTCAACCTGATGGAACTTTGGATCACTCCTAGGCATCTGCCTAATCACCCAAATCGTAACAGGCCTCCTGCTAGCAACCCACTACACTGCAGACACCTCCCTGGCCTTTGCCTCAGTCGCCCACATCTGCCGAAACGTCCAATTCGGCTGACTAATCCGCAACTTACACGCAAACGGAGCCTCATTCTTCTTTATCTGCATCTACCTACACATTGGCCGAGGAATCTACTACGGCTCATACCTAAATAAGGAAACTTGAAACGTAGGAGTCATTCTCCTCCTAGCCCTTATAGCAACCGCCTTCGTAGGATACGTCCTACCCTGAGGACAAATATCATTCTGAGGGGCCACAGTAATCACCAACCTACTCTCTGCAATCCCCTACATTGGCCAAACACTAGTAGAATGAGCCTGAGGAGGATTTTCAGTAGACAACCCTACCTTAACACGATTCTTCGCCCTTCACTTCCTCCTCCCATTCGTCATTGTAGGAATCACCATAGTCCACCTCACCTTCCTCCATGAAACAGGATCAAACAACCCACTAGGAATCCCCTCAGACTGTGACAAAATCCCATTCCACCCATACTACTCTACAAAAGATATTCTAGGATTCGCCATCATGCTAATCCTACTAGTTACCCTAGCACTATTCTCCCCCAACCTACTAGGGGACCCGGAAAATTTCACGCCGGCCAACCCACTAGCCACACCTCCACATATCAAACCAGAATGATATTTCCTATTCGCATACGCTATTCTCCGATCCATTCCAAACAAACTAGGAGGAGTACTAGCCCTCGCTGCTTCCGTCCTAGTCCTATTCCTTATGCCCCTTCTACACACCTCAAAACATCGCTCAATAACCTTCCGCCCACTCTCACAAATCCTTTTCTGAGCCCTAGTAGCCGACCTCCTCATTCTAACCTGAATCGGCAGCCAACCAGTCGAACACCCATTCATCATCATCGGACAACTAGCCTCACTAGCCTACTTCACAATTATCCTAGTCCTGTTCCCACTCGCATCCCTCTTAGAAAATAAACTCCTAAAACTCTAACAACCAACTCTAATAGTTTATAAAAACATTGGTCTTGTAAACCAAAGATTGAAGACTTCGCCCCTTCTTAGAGTTCCCCACCTCAGAAAGAAAGGAATCAAACCCTCATCGCCAACTCCCAAAGCTGGAATTTTAATTAAACTACTTTCTGAGCCTCTCCCCTCCCTAAACAGCCCGAATTGCCCCCCGTGATAACCCCCGCACCAACTCCAATACAACAAACAAGGTTAACAGTAACCCCCAACCACCAATCAGAAACAACCCAACCCCCCATGAATAGAAAAACGCCACCCCACTAAAATCCGTGCGACCCATAGACAACCCCCCACCATTCACCGTACCGACATCCACAACAAACCCAGACCCCATTACTAAAACAACCCCTACAACAACAACCAACCCTATCCCTAAACCATAACCAATGACACCTCAATCTCCCCATGACTCCGGATAAGGATCTGCTGCCAAAGACACAGAATACACAAACACCACCAACATCCCACCTAAATAAACCATTACCAGCACCAAAGAAACGAAAGAAACCCCTAAACCCACCAACCAACCGCACCCAGCAACAGATGCCAAAACCAACCCTACAACCCCATAATAAGGAGAAGGGTTGGATGAAACACCTAAACCCCCCAAAACAAAGCACAGGCCCAAAAACAATACAAATTCTATCATAATTCCCACCTGGCTTCTATCCAGGACCTACAGCCTGAAAAACTGTCGTTATTAGGCATTTAACTATGGGAACTCCACCCCCCCCTTCCCCCCCCAGCATGTTTTCTCATGTTTTTTCGGGTATGTGGTTCTGCATCGCTCTCTTTGCCCCATCAGACAAGTACTTTAATGTAGGAAACCCAACGCCATACGTATTGCCTTGCCTCCAAAACCTCAAACATTATCTCCCATGAGATAATTTGCGAGCTGTTACACCTCTAGGTACATTCTTGTTTCAGGTACCATTAACCCAAGTGATCCTACCTCCAGCCGGAGCCGCAAGCGTTACTTAAGGTCGACTCTATCTCCCTACACTTACAATCTCTTTCCTCGAATACGGGTGAATGTCCCAGCACACCTTTGCATGCTCCTAGTCTCGAACTTCGCCCACCTCCTAGGATATATCCTTCTCCTACAGCCTTCAAGAACTCCCAAGCCAGAGAACCTGGTTATCTATTAATCGTGTTTCTCACGAGAACCGAGCTACTCGACGTCAGTTATACTTTCGTTTATTGGTGTCAGGCGCATACATCTAATAAACTTGATCTCCAACGTGCCACTGGTTGTAATTTCAGGAACACCAGCTGCGTAATTCCTGTTCAATTGCTCTTCACAGATACATATGGTTGGGGATGGACGCTCCTCATAAATATCCGTAATCGCGGCTAGCCAAAGGCCGTTTCTACTCTTCTTTTCTTTTTGGGGTCTCTTCAATAAGCCCCTCAAGTGCGTAGCAGGAGTTATCTTCCTCTTGACATGTCCATCATATGACCGGCGAACATACGTCTGCCCGAAACCACTTGGAATGTCATGGTCTTTGGATTAAGTAGACCAACTTTGGCACTGATGCACTTTGACCCCATTCATGGGACCCGCGCCATTTACCTTACAAGTAGCAGATAGTGTAATGGTTGGCAGACATATTTATTTTTTTTCCTTTTTCTAGGAATTGAGACCTAAACTCTATTTTTTCGTCCATTTTTCATCGCTTCACGATGATTTTCTTTTTTGCTTGCCATTTTCGTTCGTTTAAACAAACTAACAGCTATATATTCCTACATTTACCAAACCATAATCATCAATCCATTTACAACCAACTTTCCCCTAACATTCACCCAATTACAAACCAACCATGAACCATCATTCCATTAACATTCAACAGCACTAAACAACCAACACAAACACCACAAACCCAACTTTAAAAACCAAACAAAAACATAAAACAACAAACACGTACAACAGCCAACAATCAACATCACCAAT